GCTAGCGTAGCTTAATTTAAAGCATAGCACTGAAGATGCTAAGATGAGTCCTAAAAAACTCCGCATGCACAAAGGCATGGTCCCGACCTTACTATCAGCTCTAACCCAACTTACACATGCAAGTCTCCGCAACCCAGTGAGTATGCCCTCAATCCCCCGCCCGGGGACGAGGAGCGGGCATCAGGCACAAATATTTAGCCCAAAACGCCTAGCCTAGCCACACCCCCAAGGGAATTCAGCAGTGATAAACATTAAGCCATAAGTGAAAACTTGACTCAGTTAGTGTTAAGAGGGCCGGTAAAACTCGTGCCAGCCACCGCGGTTAGACGAGAGGCCCCAGTTGATAATACAACGGCGTAAAGGGTGGTTAAGGATGAACAAAAATTAAAGCCAAATGGCCCCTTGGCCGTCATACGCTTCTAGGCGTCCGAAGCCCTAACACGAAAGTAGCTTTAAACAAGCCAACCTGACCCCACGAAAGCTGAGAAACAAACTGGGATTAGATACCCCACTATGCTCAGCCATAAACTCAGACATTCAACTACAATTAAATGTCCGCCAGGGTACTACAAGCATTAGCTTAAAACCCAAAAGACCTGACGGTGTCTCAAACCCCCCTAGAGGAGCCTGTTCTAGAACCGATAATCCCCGTTAAACCTCACCACCTCTAGTCACCCCAGCCTATATACCGCCGTCGTCAGCTTACCCTGTGAAGGAGATAAAAGTAAGCAAAATGGGCACAGCCCAAAACGTCAGGTCGAGGTGTAGCGCATGAAGTGGAAAGAAATGGGCTACATTTTCTACTACAGAATATTACGAACATGTACCATGAAACAATGCTTGAAGGAGGATTTAGTAGTAAAAAGGAAATAGAGTGTCCTTTTGAACCCGGCCCTGAGACGCGTACACACCGCCCGTCACTCTCCCCTGTTAAAATGCACTAAAAATACTTAATACTACAGCACTGACAAGGGGAGGCAAGTCGTAACACGGTAAGTGTACCGGAAGGTGCACTTGGACTAAACCCAGAGTGTGGCTGAGTTAGTCAAGCATCTCACTTACACCGAGAAGACATCCATGCAAATTGGATCACCCTGAGCCAAACAGCTAGCTTAACCACTAAAATAACTAAATAATATAAATAAATAAAACAAGCCTAACACCACAAACTAAAACATTCTTTTTACCTGAGTATGGGAGACAGAAAAGGTTCAACCAAAGCAATAGAAATAGTACCGCAAGGGAAAGCTGAAAGAGAAATGAAATAACCCATACAAGCACCAAAAAGCAAAGATTAAACCCTGTACCTTTTGCATCATGATTTAGCCAGTCCACCCAAGCAAAGAGACCTTTAGTTTGAAAACCCGAAACCAGGTGAGCTACCCCGAGACAGCCTATTAAGGGCTAACCCGTCTCTGTGGCAAAAGAGTGGGAAGAGCTCCGGGTAGAAGTGACAGACCTACCGAACCTGGTGATAGCTGGTTGCCTAAGAAATGAATAGAAGTTCAGCCTCATACACCTCAAATCAAACAAATCAAGACTAAGAGAAACATATGAAAGTTAGTTAAAGGAGGTACAGCCCCTTTAACAAAGGACACAACCTTACCAGAAGGATAAAGATCATAATCCATAAAACACTCCGTTCTAGTGGGCCTAAAAGCAGCCACCTACACAGAAAGCGTTAAAGCTCAGACAGACAAAAGTTTATTATACCGATAAAAAATCTTACTCCCCTAAATATTATTAGGCCAATCCATGCCCCCCATGGAAAAGATTATGCTAAAATGAGTAACAAGAAGGCCCGCCCTTCTCCCAGCACAAGTGTAAGCCAGACTGGACTAACCACTGGCAACTAACGAACTCAACCCAAGAGAGAATTGCGAACCACAAAAACTCCAAGAAGAGCCCGCAACCAAACAATCGTTACCCCCACACTGGAGTGCTACTATAGGAAAGACTAAAAGAAAAGGAAGGAACTCGGCAAACACAAGCCTCGCCTGTTTACCAAAAACATCGCCTCCTGCAATACAATCAAGTATAGGAGGTCCAGCCTGCCCAGTGACCACAAGTTCAACGGCCGCGGTATTTTGACCGTGCAAAGGTAGCGCAATCACTTGTCTTTTAAATAGAGACCTGTATGAATGGCCAAACGAGGGCTTAACTGTCTCCCTTTTCAAGTCAGTGAAATTGATCTGCCCGTGCAGAAGCGGGCATAACAATACAAGACGAGAAGACCCTCTGGAGCTTAAGGTACAAAACTTAACCACGTCAAGCAACTTAATAAAAAGTAAAAACTTTGTGAAACATGAGATTTTACCTTCGGTTGGGGCGACCACGGAGGAAAACAAAGCCTCCAAGTGGACCGGGACAAACTCCTAAAACCAAGAAAGACATCTCTAAGCCACAGAACATCTGACCAAACATGATCCGGCTACCAAAGCCGATCAACGAACCAAGTTACCCTAGGGATAACAGCGCAATCCCCTCCCAGAGTCCATATCGACGAGGGGGTTTACGACCTCGATGTTGGATCAGGACATCCTAATGGTGCAGCCGCTATTAAGGGTTCGTTTGTTCAACGATTAAAGTCCTACGTGATCTGAGTTCAGACCGGAGCAATCCAGGTCAGTTTCTATCTGTAAACGCTACTTTTCCTAGTACGAAAGGATCGGAAAAGGGGGGCCCATACCAAGAGCACGCCCCACCCCCAATTTATGAAAACAAATAAATAAAACAAGGGGTAGAGCCAAAATCCCAGCCAGCCGAAATAAGGACATACTGGGGTGGCAGAGCATGGTAAATTGCGAAAGGCCTAAGCCCTTTTAACCAGAGGTTCAAATCCTCTCCCCAGTTCATGCTAAACACCCTAATAACCCACCTAATCAACCCCCTAGCCTACATAGTACCAGTCCTCCTAGCAGTAGCCTTCCTAACATTAATTGAACGAAAAGTACTGGGGTACATACAACTACGAAAAGGCCCTAACGTAGTAGGACCCTACGGGCTACTCCAACCCATCGCCGATGGAGTAAAACTCTTCATCAAAGAGCCCGTCCGCCCATCTACATCATCCCCATTCCTATTTCTCGCCACCCCAATGTTAGCCCTGGCCCTGGCCATAACCCTGTGAGCACCCATACCTTTACCCTACCCAGTAACCGACCTCAACCTAGGGATTCTTTTCATACTAGCCCTATCAAGCCTTGCAGTATACTCAATCCTGGGATCAGGCTGAGCATCAAATTCAAAATATGCACTAATTGGGGCCCTACGGGCCGTAGCCCAAACAATCTCATATGAAGTCAGCCTAGGCCTAATCCTCCTCTCCGTAATTATTTTTTCAGGAGGGTATACTCTACAAACATTCAACACCACTCAAGAAAGCATTTGACTACTTATCCCCGCCTGACCTTTAGCCGCAATATGGTATATTTCAACATTAGCCGAAACAAATCGAGCACCATTTGACCTAACAGAAGGAGAGTCAGAGCTAGTATCAGGTTTCAACGTAGAATATGCAGGGGGCCCCTTCGCCCTCTTCTTCCTAGCTGAATATGCCAACATCCTGCTAATAAATACCCTATCAGCCGTACTATTCCTAGGAGCCTCACACTTCCCAAACATCCCCGAACTCACAACAATTAACCTCATAACCAAAGCCGCACTTTTGTCCATCCTATTCCTGTGGGTGCGAGCCTCATACCCGCGATTTCGATATGATCAACTAATACACCTAGTCTGAAAAAACTTTCTTCCACTAACACTTGCTTTTGTACTATGACACACCGCTCTACCAATCGCACTAGCGGGACTTCCCCCACAACTATAAACAAGGAACTGTGCCTGAATGCCCAAGGACCACTTTGATAGAGTGATTTATAGGGGTTAAAATCCCCTCAGTTCCTAGAAAGAAGGGAATTGAACCCATACTCAAGAGATCAAAACTCTCGGTGCTTCCTTTACACCACTTCCTAAGACGGGGTCAGCTAATAAAGCTTTCGGGCCCATACCCCGAACATGACGGTTAAAGTCCCTCCTCCGCCAATGAACCCATACGTACTTGCAATCCTACTATCCAGCTTAGGCCTAGGGACCACCCTAACCTTTGCCAGCTCCCACTGGCTGCTAGCCTGAATGGGCCTAGAAATTAATACCCTGGCAATTACCCCCCTAATAGCACAACACCACCACCCCCGTGCAGTAGAAGCAACAACAAAATATTTCCTAACCCAAGCCACCGCAGCAGCAATAATCTTGTTCGCAAGTACAACAAATGCTTGAATAACAGGAGAATGAAACATCAATGACCTATCAAGCCCTATCGCTAGCACAATACTTATAACCGCCTTAGCCCTAAAAATTGGACTTGCACCAATACACTTTTGAATACCAGAAGTATTACAAGGACTAGATCTGTTAACAGGGCTAATCCTATCCACATGACAAAAACTCGCCCCCCTCGCACTTATCATCCAAACAGCACAAAACATCAACCCCTCACTCTTAACAATACTAGGAATTTTATCCGCGCTAGTGGGAGGGTGGGGAGGACTAAACCAAACCCAGCTACGAAAAGTACTAGCCTACTCTTCAATCGCACACATGGGATGAATAATCATTATCATCCAATATGCCCCACAACTAACCATAATTGCACTAGGAACATATATTATTATAACCTCCGCAGCATTCCTCACCCTCAAAACACTGACCGCCACTAAAATCAACACCCTCGCAACAACCTGATCAAAAAACCCAATCCTAGCATCAACAACCGCCCTAGTCCTACTCTCATTGGGTGGCTTACCACCACTCACAGGGTTTATACCAAAATGACTAATTCTACAAGAATTAACAAAACAAGATCTCCCAATCGTCGCCACGGTTATGGCCCTAACCGCCCTAATTAGCTTATACTTCTACCTACGACTATGCTACACAATAACATTAACCATCTCCCCCGCCACAATCGGCTCAATAACCCCCTGACGAACCAAAACAACCCAAACCTCCCTACCACTAACCCTATTTATTACATCTGCCTTGGGTCTATTACCAATAACCCCGGCCATCCTAATGCTAACCACCTAGAGACTTAGGATAATACTCAAACCAAAAGCCTTCAAAGCTTTAAATAGAAGTGAAAGTCTTCTAGTCCCTGACTAAGACCTACAAGAAATTAACTTGCATCTCCTGATTGCAAATCAGACATTTTTATTAAACTAAGGCCTTACTAGGTGGGAAGGCCTCGATCCTACAAACTCTTAGTTAACAGCTAAGCGCTCAAACCAGCGAGCATCCACCTACTTTTCCCGCCGTGAAAACCCAACAAGGCGGGAAAAGCCCCGGCAGACTGTCATCTACGCCTTTGGATTTGCAATCCAACGTGCTCTTCACCACGAGGCTACTGGTAAGAAGAGGACTTAAACCTCTGTCTTCGGGGCTACAACCCACCGCCTAAGCACTCGGCTACCTTACCTGTGGCAATCACGCGCTGATTCTTCTCTACTAACCACAAAGACATTGGTACCCTTTATCTTGTATTTGGTGCCTGAGCCGGAATAGTAGGAACCGCCTTAAGCCTCCTCATCCGGGCTGAACTAAGCCAACCCGGGTCGCTTCTAGGTGACGACCAAATTTATAATGTTATTGTCACTGCTCATGCCTTCGTGATAATCTTCTTTATAGTAATGCCAATTCTCATTGGAGGATTTGGAAACTGGCTTGTGCCATTAATAATTGGGGCCCCAGACATGGCGTTCCCACGAATAAATAACATAAGCTTTTGACTTCTACCCCCATCATTTCTTCTTCTACTAGCTTCTTCCGGCGTTGAAGCTGGAGCTGGGACAGGATGAACAGTTTATCCGCCTCTTGCAGGTAACCTGGCCCACGCAGGAGCATCAGTAGACCTAACAATCTTTTCACTTCACTTAGCAGGTGTCTCATCAATTCTAGGGGCAATTAACTTTATTACTACGACAATTAACATGAAACCCCCAGCTATTTCCCAATATCAAACACCTTTATTTGTTTGATCCGTACTTGTAACCGCCGTACTACTACTTCTATCATTGCCAGTTTTAGCCGCCGGGATTACAATACTTCTAACAGACCGAAACCTTAACACCACATTCTTTGACCCAGCAGGTGGAGGAGACCCAATTCTATATCAACACCTATTCTGATTCTTTGGTCACCCAGAAGTCTATATCCTTATTCTTCCAGGGTTCGGAATTATCTCCCATGTCGTAGCCTACTATTCAGGTAAAAAAGAACCATTCGGCTACATAGGAATGGTCTGGGCTATAATGGCTATTGGCCTTTTAGGGTTCATTGTATGGGCCCATCATATGTTCACTGTCGGAATGGATGTAGACACTCGCGCATATTTTACATCTGCAACAATAATCATCGCCATCCCAACGGGTGTAAAGGTATTTAGCTGACTAGCCACCCTTCACGGAGGGTCAATTAAATGAGAAACCCCAATACTATGAGCTCTTGGGTTCATCTTCCTGTTTACAGTGGGAGGACTTACAGGAATTGTCCTATCCAACTCATCACTTGATATTGTCCTTCACGATACATATTATGTAGTCGCACATTTCCACTATGTCCTATCAATAGGCGCTGTATTTGCTATTATAGCAGCCTTTGTACACTGGTTCCCCCTATTAACCGGATATACCCTACACAGTGCCTGAACAAAAATCCACTTCGGGGTAATATTTATTGGAGTTAACCTCACATTCTTCCCACAACATTTCCTAGGGCTAGCGGGCATACCCCGACGATACTCCGACTACCCAGACGCCTATGCCCTGTGAAATACAGTATCATCCATCGGATCATTAATTTCTTTAGTAGCAGTAATCATGTTTCTATTTATTCTATGAGAAGCCTTCGCCGCTAAACGAGAAGTATTATCTGTAGAACTAACCTCAACAAACGTAGAATGACTTCACGGCTGCCCTCCTCCTTACCACACATACGAGGAACCAGCATTCGTTCAAATTCAATCAAATTAACGAGAAAGGAAGGAATTGAACCCCCATATGCTGGTTTCAAGCCAGCCACATAACCACTCTGTCACTTCCTTCAAGACATTAGTAAAATGCAAATTACACCACCTTGTCAAGGTGGGGTTGCAGGTTAAATTCCTGCATGTCTTAAGCCAAGGGCTTTAATGGCACATCCAACACAACTAGGATTCCAAGATGCGGCATCACCCGTCATAGAAGAACTTCTTCACTTCCACGACCATGCATTAATAATCGTATTCCTAATTAGCACCTTAGTACTATATATTATTATTGCAATAGTTTCAACTAAACTCACTAACAAATATATTTTAGACTCCCAAGAAATCGAAATTGTATGAACCATTTTACCGGCTGTTATTTTAGTCTTAATTGCCCTGCCCTCCCTACGAATCTTATACCTTATAGATGAAATTAACGACCCCCATTTAACAATTAAAGCAATAGGACACCAATGATACTGAAGCTACGAATATACAGACTACGAAAACCTGGGATTTGACTCCTATATGGTCCCAACACAGGACCTTACCCCAGGACAATTCCGACTTTTAGAAACAGACCATCGAATAGTCATCCCAGTAGAATCTCCAATCCGTGTTTTAGTATCAGCTGAAGACGTGCTGCACTCCTGGGCTGTCCCGTCCCTAGGCATAAAAATAGACGCGGTCCCAGGACGACTAAATCAAACCGCCCTTATTGCCTCACGCCCAGGCGTGTTCTATGGACAATGCTCTGAGATCTGCGGAGCTAACCACAGCTTTATGCCAATTGTAGTTGAAGCCGTCCCACTAGAACACTTCGAAAACTGATCCTCACTTATATTAGAAGACGCCTCGCTAGGAAGCTAAATATTGGACAAAGCATTGGCCTTTTAAGCCAAAGATTGGTGATTCCCGACCACCCCCAGTGAAATGCCACAATTAAACCCAAGCCCTTGACTTGCAATTTTAATGTTTTCCTGATTAATCTTTTTAACCATCATCCCAACTAAAATTTTAAATCACATTTCACCAAATGAACCAACCCCAGTTAGTGCCGAAAAACACAAAACTGAGCCCTGAGACTGACCATGATAGTAAGCTTCTTCGACCAATTCGCAAGCCCACTATATCTGGGTATTCCACTAATTGCCATTGCAATCACACTACCCTGGGTACTCTACCCAACCCCATCATCCCGGTGAATCAACAACCGACTTATTACAACTCAAGGGTGACTTATTAACCGATTCACTAATCAACTGATACTGCCCCTAAATATAGGAGGACATAAGTGAGCACTACTACTAGTCTCGCTAATAATCTTCCTAATTACCATTAATATATTAGGCCTATTACCATATACTTTTACACCCACAACACAGCTATCACTAAATATAGGATTCGCCGTACCACTCTGACTTGCCACAGTGATTATCGGCATACGAAATCAACCGACAGTTGCCTTAGGCCACCTGCTACCAGAAGGCACACCTATTCCACTGATCCCCGTACTTATTATTATTGAAACAATTAGCCTATTTATTCGACCATTAGCCCTAGGAGTTCGACTCACAGCTAACCTAACTGCAGGCCACCTGTTAATTCAACTCATCGCCACAGCCGTGTTTGTTCTCCTACCAATAATGCCTACAGTAGCAATCCTAACTGCCACCGTACTTTTCCTACTTACACTACTAGAAGTCGCAGTAGCAATAATCCAAGCTTATGTGTTCGTACTCCTTTTAAGTCTATATCTCCAAGAAAACGTCTAATGGCCCACCAAGCACATGCCTATCATATAGTTGATCCAAGCCCATGACCACTAACCGGAGCCATCGCTGCTCTACTAATAACATCCGGCTTAGCAATCTGATTTCACTTCCACTCAACAACACTAATAACCTTAGGAATAATTCTCCTACTTCTAACCATATACCAATGATGACGTGATATTATTCGAGAGGGAACCTTCCAGGGTCACCACACACCCCCTGTACAAAAAGGGTTACGATACGGAATAATCCTATTCATCACCTCTGAGGTATTCTTTTTCCTTGGATTCTTCTGGGCCTTCTATCACTCAAGCTTAGCACCCACGCCAGAACTGGGAGGATGCTGACCCCCCACAGGTATTACCCCACTAGACCCGTTCGAAGTTCCACTCCTAAATACAGCCGTACTACTAGCATCAGGGGTTACAGTAACATGAGCCCACCATAGTATCATAGAAGGAGGGCGAAAACAAGCCATCCAGTCCCTAACATTGACCATTCTTCTAGGGCTCTACTTCACTGCCCTCCAAGCCATAGAATATTACGAAGCACCATTCACAATCGCAGATGGAGTTTACGGCTCAACATTCTTCGTAGCCACAGGATTCCACGGACTACACGTCATTATTGGATCCACCTTCCTAGCAGTATGTTTAATACGCCAAATCCAATACCACTTCACATCCGAACACCACTTTGGCTTTGAAGCTGCTGCTTGATACTGACACTTTGTCGACGTAGTTTGACTATTCCTCTACGTATCCATCTATTGATGAGGCTCATATCTTTCTAGTATCAAAGCTAGTACAAGTGACTTCCAATCACACAGTCTTGGTTAAACCCCAAGGAAAGATAATGAACCTAGTTACAACAATCCTAGTCATCACAATAGCACTATCCTCAGTCCTAGCAATCGTATCCTTCTGATTACCCCAAATAAATCCAGATGCAGAAAAATTATCACCCTACGAATGTGGATTCGACCCCTTAGGATCTGCCCGATTACCATTTTCCCTGCGCTTCTTCCTAGTAGCAATCCTATTTCTCCTGTTTGATCTAGAAATTGCTCTCCTCCTCCCCCTACCCTGAGGAGATCAGCTCCACAACCCAACTGGAACATTCTTCTGAGCCACGACAGTCCTAATCCTACTAACCCTGGGTCTAATTTATGAATGAACCCAAGGCGGCCTAGAGTGAGCAGAATAGGGAGTTAGTCCAAAACAAGACCTCTGATTTCGGCTCAGAAAATCGTGGTTTAATTCCACGACCCCCTTATGACACCCGTACATTTTAGCTTTAGCTCAGCATTCATCCTAGGATTAATGGGATTAGCATTTCACCGCACCCACCTACTCTCCGCACTCCTATGTTTAGAAGGAATAATACTATCCCTATTTATTGCACTAGCTCTATGAGCATTACAATTTGAATCCACGGGATTCTCAACAGCCCCTATACTACTTCTAGCCTTCTCTGCCTGCGAAGCTAGCACCGGACTAGCATTACTAGTAGCCACTGCCCGCACCCATGGAACCGATCGCCTACAAAACCTCAACCTCTTACAATGCTAAAAGTACTAATTCCCACATTTATGCTATTCCCAACAATTTGATTAACCTCCCCTAAATGACTATGAACAACCACAACTGCACATAGCCTTTTAATCGCTTTCATTAGTCTGACTTGACTAAAATGAACATCAGAAACCGGATGAACCTCCTCCAACACATACCTGGCTACCGACCCCCTATCAACCCCTCTCCTAGTACTTACATGCTGACTACTACCACTAATAATCCTAGCTAGCCAAAACCATATTAACCCTGAACCAATTAGCCGACAACGCTCATACATCTCACTCCTCGCCTCACTACAAACTTTTCTGATCATAGCATTCGGCTCCACAGAAATCATTATATTCTACATCATATTTGAAGCCACACTTATCCCAACCCTTATTATTATTACCCGGTGAGGTAATCAAACTGAACGACTAAATGCAGGGACCTATTTCCTATTTTATACCCTAGCAGGATCACTCCCCCTTCTAGTTGCCCTACTCCTCCTCCAACAATCCACAGGAACACTATCAATACTAGTATTACAGTACTCACAACCCCTTCAGCTCAACTCTTGAGGACATATAATCTGGTGAGCCGGCTGCCTAATCGCATTTCTAGTCAAAATGCCACTATATGGGGTACACCTGTGACTACCAAAAGCACACGTAGAAGCCCCAGTAGCAGGATCCATAGTACTAGCAGCAGTCCTGCTGAAACTTGGAGGATACGGAATAATACGAATAATAGCAATGCTTGACCCACTATCAAAAGAACTAGCCTACCCATTCATTATTTTAGCCCTCTGAGGAATCATCATAACTGGATCAATCTGCCTTCGACAAACGGACTTAAAGTCACTAATTGCCTATTCATCTGTAAGTCATATAGGATTGGTAGCAGGAGGAATCTTAATCCAAACCCCATGAGGATTCTCAGGAGCAATCATTTTAATGATCGCCCACGGACTAGTATCCTCAGCACTATTCTGCCTGGCCAACACAGCATATGAACGAACCCACAGTCGAACAATAATTCTCGCCCGAGGGTTACAAGTAATTTTTCCACTAACCGCAACCTGATGATTCTTAGCAAACTTAGCTAACCTGGCACTTCCCCCCCTACCTAACCTAATAGGAGAACTTATAATCATTACAACCCTATTCAACTGATCCCCATGAACAATTTTACTTACAGGACTAGGGACATTAATCACAGCTGGCTACTCCCTATATATATTCCTAATATCACAACGAGGTCAAGTACCCAACCATATCACAGGACTCCAACCGTTCCACACCCGAGAACACCTATTAATAACCCTACACCTAATCCCAGTTATCCTACTAGTGACAAAACCCGAACTCATATGAGGATGATGCCATTGTAAGTATAATTTAATCAAAATATTAGATTGTGATTCTAAAAATAGAGGTTAAAGCCCCCTTACTCACCAAGGAAGAACAGAAATTAGTAAGTACTGCTAATCCTTATGCACCGTGGTTAAAATCCACGGCTTCCTTGCGCTTTCAAAGGATAACAGCTCATCCGTTGGTCTTAGGAACCAAAAACTCTTGGTGCAAATCCAAGTGGAAGCTAAAATGACATTAATTATACACTCATCGCTCCTTCTAATCTTTTTTACCCTAATATATCCCTTACTTACCACACTAAGCCCCAACCAACAAGAATCTAAGCTAGCAGAAATAACTAAAATTGCCGTAAGCTCCGCATTCTTCATTAGCCTCCTCCCACTCATAATCTTCTTAGACCTAAAAACAGAAGGCATCATTACAAACTGACACTGAATAAACACTCAAACATTTGACATCAACATCAGCCTTAAATTTGACCACTACTCCCTAATCTTTATTCCAATTGCCCTATACGTTACCTGATCAATCCTAGAATTCGCACTATGATATATGCACTCCGACCCCAACATCAACCAATTTTTTAAATACTTATTAACATTCTTAGTAGCCATAATTATTCTAGTCACAGCCAACAACATATTCCAGCTATTTATCGGCTGGGAGGGGGTGGGAATTATATCATTCCTACTCATCGGATGATGACACGGACGAACAGACGCCAACACAGCAGCACTACAAGCTGTCATTTACAACCGAGTAGGGGACATCGGACTAATCATAACCATGGCCTGACTTGCAACAAACCTAAACTCCTGAGAAATCCAACAAATCTTTACGCTATCAAAAAACTTTGATATAACAATCCCCCTGGCAGGGCTTATCCTGGCAGCAACGGGAAAATCAGCCCAATTTGGTCTCCACCCATGGCTTCCATCCGCCATAGAAGGTCCTACACCAGTATCTGCCCTACTCCACTCAAGCACCATAGTTGTTGCAGGAATCTTCCTTCTAATCCGCCTTCACCCCCTCCTAGAAAATAATCCGCCAGCCCTAACAACCTGCCTCTGCCTAGGAGCACTAACTTCACTATTTACAGCTACCTGTGCCCTAACCCAAAATGATATCAAAAAAATTGTAGCTTTCTCAACATCCAGTCAACTAGGATTAATGATAGTCACCATTGGACTAAACCAGCCACAACTAGCATTCCTTCACATTTGTACACACGCCTTCTTCAAGGCCATACTATTCTTATGCTCCGGATCAATCATCCACAGCCTAAATGATGAACAAGATATCCGAAAGATAGGAGGCCTATTTAATATTATACCCGCTACCTCGTCCTATTTTATAGTTGGCAGCCTAGCCCTAACAGGAACCCCATTCTTAGCAGGCTTCTTCTCGAAAGACGCAATTATCGAAGCCCTAAACACCTCTTACCTCAACGCCTGAGCCCTGACCCTCACACTGATCGCCACAGCATTCACTGCGGTTTACAGCTTCCGATTAGTATATTTCGTGACTATAGGAACCCCCCGATTTCTGCCCTTGTCTCCAATTAACGAAAACGACCCATTAGTAATTAATTCCATCAAACGACTTGCCTGAGGAAGCATTATTGCAGGATTCATTATCACACACAACTTCCTGCCTATAAAAACACCAATTATAACCATACCCACCACCCTTAAAATAGCAGCTCTCGCAGTAACTATCCTAGGCCTACTAACAGCCATAGAACTAGCTAACCTAACCAGCAAACAAATAAAAATTACCCCAACAACCCTCCCACACCACTTTTCAAATATACTTGGATTCTTCCCCGCAATCACCCACCGACTTCTCCCAAAACTTAAACTCACTCTAGGACAATCAGCTGCAACCCAACTCGACAAAACATGACTTGAAACCATCGGACCAAAAGGCCTGGCATTAACACAAACAATTTTAGCAAAAATTACAAACGACATCACACGAGGAATAATTAAAACATATTTAACTATCTTTCTCCTCACTCTAATCCTAGCCACCATCCCAACCCTTCTTTAAACCGCACGAAGAGTCCCACAGCTCAGGCCACGAGTAAGCTCCAACACAACAAGTAAAGTTAAAAGCAACACCCAAGCACAAATAACCAACATCCCCCCACCAGACGAATATATAACAGCCACACCACTAACATCCCCCCGCAAAATAGAAAACTCCTTCAACCCATCTACAACCACCCAAGAACCCTCATATCAGCCCCCTCAAAAAATCCCTGCCGCCAAACCAACTCCTAACAAATAAACCAAAACATAACCCAACACAGAACGACTCCCCCAAGCCTCTGGAAAAGGCTCAGCAGCCAAAGCTGCTGAATAAGCAAAAACCACTAGCATCCCCCCTAAATAGATCAAAAAGAGAACCAACGATAAAAAAGAACCCCCATGACCAACCAAAACCCCACACCCAACCCCAGCCGCAACTACTAAACCAAGAGCTGCAAAATAAGGTGTGGGATTAGAAGCAACAGCAACCAAACCTACAACTAAAGCTATTAATAATAAAAACATAAAATAGGTCATAATTCTTGCTCAGACTTTAACCGAGACCAATGACTTGAAGAACCACCGTTGTTATTCAACTACAAGAACCTTAATGGCAAGCCTACGAAAAACACACCCCTTGATTAAAATTGTCAACGACGCACTAGTTGATTTACCAGCACCATCAAACATCTCAATCTGATGAAACTTTGGATCCCTCCTAGGATTATGCTTAATTACACAAATCCTAACCGGGCTATTCCTAGCCATGCACTACACCTCAGACATCTCAACTGCATTCTCATCAGTAACCCACATCTGCCGAGACGTAAACTACGGATGACTAATCCGCAATATCCACGCTAACGGAGCATCATTCTTTTTCATCTGCATCTATATGCACATTGCCCGGGGCCTATACTATGGATCCTACCTATATAAAGAAACCTGAAACATCGGAGTAATCCTCCTACTACTAGTCATAATGACAGCCTTCGTCGGTTATGTTCTTCCATGAGGACAAATATCCTTCTGAGGCGCCACGGTAATTACAAACCTATTATCCGCCGTCCCTTATATAGGAGACACTCTAGTCCAATGAATCTGAGGAGGATTTTCAGTAGACAATGCAACACTCACACGATTCTTCGCATTCCATTTCCTCCTGCCATTTATCATTGCCGCCGCAACCATTCTTCATCTCCTATTCCTCCACGAAACAGGATCAAATAATCCAGTTGGCTTAAACTCAGATGCAGATAAAATCCCATTCCACCCATACTTTGTGTACAAAGATATTTTCGGATTCGTAATTATACTATTAGCCCTTACCTCACTAGCACTATTCTCCCCCAACCTACTAGGAGACCCAGAAAACTTCACCCCCGCAAACCCCTTAGTTACTCCACCTCATATTAAGCCAGAGTGATATTTCCTATTTGCATACGCTATCCTACGATCAATTCCAAACAAGCTAGGAGGTGTCCTCGCATTACTATTTTCTATCCTAGTATTAATAGTGGTACCACTATTACACACCTCAAAACAACGAGGATTAACGTTCCGCCCAATCACCCAATTTCTCTTCTGGGCCCTAGTAGCAGACATAATTATTTTAACATGAATTGGAGGCATACCAGTAGAACACCCATTCATCATTATTGGACAAATCGCATCCATCTTATATTTCGCACTATTCCTCATCTTCATTCCACTGGCAGGATGACTGGAAAATAAAGCACTAGAATGAGCTTGCCCTAGTAGCTTAGCCTAAAAGCATCGGTCTTGTAATCCGAAGATCGGAGGTTAAACTCCTCCCTAGCGCCCAGAAAAAAGAGATTTTAACTCTCACCCCTGGCTCCCAAAGCCAGAATTCTAAACTAAACTATCTTCTGAGGCACACCTTTATGGTTTAGTACATAATATGCATAATTTTACATTAATGTATTAGTACATATATGTATTATCACCAATCTACTATTTTAACCATAAAGCAGGTACATAATTATTAAGGTGTACATAAGCATAATATTAAAACTCAGAATATTATTATTTTAACTTGAGTAATAGATTATTCCCCTAAATATCATTGAAAAACGTTTCCTTGAAATAATCAACTATTTATTTAGCTAAATAATATTTAATGTAGTAAGAGATCACCAACATAATATATAAAGGTATATTATGCATGATAGAATCAAGGACAATAAATGTGGGGGTTGCACAATATGAACTATTACTGGCATCTGGTTCCTATTTCAGGTACATAATTTGATAATTCCCCTTCTTAATAATTATACTGGCATATGATTATTGGTGTGGTACATAAGTTTCATTACCCACCATGCTATCGCGTTCTTTTATATGCATAACGTTCCTTTTTTTGGTTTCCTTTCATCTGACATCTCAGAGTGCAAGCACAAATGTTAATTCAAGGTAGAACATTTTCCTTGTATGTGTATTATAATTTAATTATCTTAAGACATAAATTAAGAATTACATATTATTAATTCAAGTGCATAACATATTCATCTTTTGTTCAACTAACTCTTATATTCCCCCTTTGGCTTTTGCGCGACAAACCCCCCTACCCCCCTACGCTCAGCAAATCCTGTTATCCTTGTCAAACCCCGAAACCAAGGAGGACTCAAAAACGTGTCAGCCAACAAGTCGAGATAAGAATTGGCATCATTATATATATATATATATATATATATATATATATGCACTAATTTTATTTCCGCCACAATTTTTACATTGCCCAAAATCCTCTGAAAAATTTCTTTAAAAATAATTCGGCACTAAATATTATATTATAATTA